CCCCTTCATGCCTACTATAACTAGTTATTTCGGTTTTCTAATAGCGGCTTTAACTATAACCTCTGCTCTATTTCTTGGTCTGAGTAAGATAGGACTCATTTGAAATTAATTAAATGAATAAGTCCTAAAAAAACCTTTTGTGGTATTCCATATATTCTCTAGTATTAATTCCCAATTATTAATTATTGGGAATTGATATTTCTGGGCAATACGGATTAATATTTCGGGATAGATATTACCTTCCCCTTTTCTTCTTTCAAATAAATGAAATTGAAATGATTGAAGTTTTTCTATTTGGAATTGTCTTAGGTCTAATTCCTATTACTTTGGCGGGATTATTCGTAACTGCATATTTACAATACAGGCGTGGTGATCAGTTGGACTTTTGATTAATTCACATCTTTTTTTTAACTAACCTCCCTCCTCTTTTCTTTAATTTAATTCGGGGAGGTCAAGGTCAAAAGTAAAATTCAGATTTCTTTATTTCGGTTCAGTGTAATTTTCGATCTAACAACACAAGAGCAGAATCACGCTCTGTAGGATTTGAACCTACGACATTGGGTTTTGGAGACCCACGTTCTACCGAACTGAACTAAGAGCGCTTTCTTATCACAACGGAAAAGACTGTAAAGAACTGTAAAGAGGGGGGTTGCTCTTTTTTTTATATATATCAAAGTACTTTAACCCAAACAAACACTTCTTGCATATGTATACTATCATAAAATTAAAGATTATGTATGTTCGAATTGAATCACTCGAAAATGGATCCCCGGTTACTGCTCCTCTGAGCAGTAATAGGTAGGGATGACAGGATTTGAACCCGTGACATTTTGTACCCAAAACAAACGCGCTACCAAGCTGCGCTACATCCCTTTCAACTGGTCTACAGTATCATTGTAGAAAATCCCCGTTTTGTTTTCCACATCCTTATTTTATTTCCTTCATTTCTATGCAAAATGGATTTTACAATTTCGTTTTTTGGTCTCATATCATATAACATATAATAAATGAATATTTTTCTTGGTAATTACTCGACGGAAATGGACCCCTTTCCCGCTTAAAAAAAAAATCTTATCTACCGAATCATTGCACATGTCAATTTGAATTAGTGATTCCACACACAAATACAAGTGGTCTTTAGCTACATATACATCTCTTACCATACCATAATGTAGTCCAATATGGAATACAAAAATAAAGAAGGAGGATTCTCAATGCGAGATCTAAAAACATATCTTTCCACGGCACCGGTATTAAGTACTCTCTGGTTCGGGGCTTTAGCGGGTTTATTGATAGAAATAAATCGTTTCTTCCCGGATGCGTTGACATTTCCTTTTTTTTCATTCTAGTTATTGATATGGAAAGGGGTGAAGAAGATTAGAGATAGAATCAAATATTTGTGACCAATCTCCCTGTTCCCCCCTTACCTTTTTCTTTTATTCAATTAGATAGAGGGAAGAAAAAGGAAGAAAAAGCGTATTCGACCTCAGCGAAATTCAGGTTCAGGCTCCAATTAAATTAAGAATCAAATTAATAATAGAGTCGAGTTAAAAGAAAAAAAATATCGAAATACGAATGCGGTTAGAATAGGAGTATGATACAATACAAGATACTTAAATGAAATACCGTATTGCGATTAAAAATAGATTTCGAAATTGTTGTATTACTTATTATTTACTATATTTATTTTATTTACTATATTAATTGCAACAAACCCCTTATTTCATAATTTGATTTTGAGTTGTTCGCAACTTCTATGTTTTTCGCTCCTTTTCCTTTCTTCTTATTTGCTTTGCTTCGGGGCGGAAAATAGAAAAACTGGTTGAATCAAAAACCCAAAGGAGGTTCATGGCCAAGGGTAAAGATGCTCGAGTGCGGGTTATTTTGGAATGTACTAGTTGTGTTCGAAACGATGTTAATAAGGAACCAACAGGTATTTCCAGATATATTACTCAAAAGAATCGACACAATACACCGAGTCGATTGGAATTGAGAAAGTTCTGTCCCTATTGTTTCAAACATACAATTCACGGGGAGATAAAGAAATAGATATAGATCGGACCGAGTCCTTGGGTGTCGCCCTTTCACTTTCAAAAAACATGAAAAAGAAATTCGATATATATATCGAATTTCTTTCATATATTTAAATAGAAACAACTAAAAAAATATAGACAAACCAAATCCTATTAATTTTTTCTAGAATTTTTTTGTTTTTGATTTGATCGAAATAAGTATTTTAGGGATAAGGAATAAACAACTTATGGATAAATCTAAGCGACTCTTTCTTAAATCCAAGCGGTCTTTTCGTAGGCGTTTGCCCCCGATTCAATCGGGGGATCGAATTGATTATAGAAACATGAGTTTAATTAGTCGATTTATTAGTGAACAAGGAAAAATATTATCTAGGCGGGTGAATAGATTAACCTTAAAAGAACAACGATTAATTACTATTGCTATAAAACAAGCTCGTATTTTATCTTCATTACCTTTTCTTAATAATGAAAAACAATTTGAAAGGGGGGAGTCAACCGCTAGAAATACTGGTTTTAGGAATAGAAAGAAAAAGGCTTACCTTTCGATTGAATCAAAATTCTAATCCGAATTCAAACACGGGGGGCTATTTTGTTCAAAAAATACGAGAATCCCTTGTATCGTAAGAAAAAAAAGAATCGGGGAAGAAGAATAAATTTTTTTATTGAGCGTGTTCGCCCATTTTGACGACTTTATCATACATATTATCCGATTTGATCATACCAATTTCTACTCTACCTTCCCACAATTCATTCTCTAGAGAATTCCATTTAAAAGAGAATTCCATTTAAAACTGTTTGGCGGATTCCTCCCAATCCCCCCTTTTTATGATCGTATTGGAAATCATATAAAGACAATTCCTGTTTGATATAGCGATTTGTGCAAGTATTTTACGATTAAGAAGCAACTGTCCCTTATACAGATTGTGTATCAATCTACTATAAATATAAGATACCCCAGAACCGCGAATTACTGCATTTATTCGAGTGATCCACAAACGACGAAAATCCCTTTTTTTCCTATCTCTATTACGATGCGCCGAAACCAAAGCTCTTATTTTTTGTTGAATAATTGTTCGAGTAAGCCTTGAATGAGCCCCGCGAAAACTTGATGCAAATAAACGCATTTTTTTTCTACGTCTTCGAGCTATATATCCTCGTCTAATTCTGGTCATTAAGTAAATGAAACTTTGATGAATAACTAATTGATTTCCCCTCTTTCAGTTATTCTTTTCCCCTTTCCTAATCTATTAATAACAAAACGGATTCTTCCAATTTATAAAATCCAAATTCCAATGGCTTTTGCTACTATAACCTTCCCGACCACACCTTTTTCCTTTTTTCTAGACGTTAGAAAAAAAATAGAAATAGATAACGAAATAGTGGGTTCCATCGTCTATATGGTTACTTCTTAAACGGTGAGGTCTTCTCTATACACCGGAGTCCTTCTTTCATTTAATCAATGCTAGTGGTAACTTGTACAGTTACCGCCTTATTGGCTCTACCCATGAATTTTCCAGTAATAAGTATTTCATAACAAGATATACCTTTCTACGGTAACGGTATTTAATTATGAAGATTGGTTGGGTAGCTGACCCTGTTAGTCCGTTTTTCTAAGAGCGGAAACACAATTTTTCTGCTTTTAAAATAGGATTTATCCCGCTTAATGCATAACTGTTTGTTAGCAATGGGGAATTCTTTCTCATCTTAAATTGCAAATTGAGGTGCTTGAATTTGCACCAATTGAAACCATAAATTTCATACACAATAGAAAGATATGATAGATCTATCTTTTTTAGATGGTGGGTGAAAGAACTCCACTCTATCCAATTCACCGGTACCGGTCATTGCTACCGGAAATTTGGTTTTCTTTCTTTTGCTTTGTCTGAGCCCAGATTGAAACGAGTCGCACATACACCCTCGTACATGTTCCTCGGCGCTGAGGGCATCCCCCAAGAGCGGGGGATTTCGTGACGTTTTTAATTGGCTGTCTTGGGTTTCTAATAAGTTGTTTAATAGTTGGCATACTGAATTATCCATTATGAGCTGGTTTAGATTGATCCTAACCGGATGATTATGGATTTCTTATTTCTTCGATTTAATATATTAATAGAATATTAAACCCTTAAGAAGATAAAATCTTAAATCGTGCATTTGCGCGACATCACTGCTATTTTTTATGCAACCGCTACAAAATCAACAATTCCATGAGCTTGGGCTTCTGTTGCTGACATAAAAGTATCCCTTTCGAGGTCTTCGGATACAACCCAGAAGGGCTTGCCTGTTTTTCGTACATAAATCGTTGTAAGGACGTGGCGCAGTTTCATTAGTTCTTCCGCTTCCAGGATAAGTTCAGATGCCTGTCCCACAAGAAAACCGACACCAGGTTCATGGATCATTACCCTGATCATATAATATAACACAATTAAAGGTTCCTGTATTTCGATTTCGCACGACGAGACGGGGCGAAAAGATAAAAAATAAGAAAAAGATAGAATTGAACAACCGTACGGGCACTCTTTTCGGATTGCATACGGCTCTACAATGGAATTCGTTTTTTTTTACCTTTCATCGAAGAAAGAGAAAATAGGGGGTCTATTATACCCAGATTGATAAATGATCCAATTACCACCCTTCTTTTTTTTTTCATTTTCAGAGGAGTTCAAAAATACTATGATGGTCCCGTTGCTTTATATATTTTTTTCGTCTGTGATTCAGCAATCCCAAAGTTTCTTTTTTTTTTGAAATATCAAATCAAATATAAAGAATCAAGAAAAAAAGAATCTTCTTTTTTTCTTTTTGTACTCTTTGATAACATAAATAGTGTTAATAACTTGCCGGTGTGAAAAAAGTTTGTGACGCTGAAATCGACTTACGATAGGGAAGATAAAATCGAAAATACCCTTTCTTTATCTCATACTACTCTTTCGATACATAATCGAATATTTTGAAAAACAATAAAAAATTTTCATATCGAATTCAAAGTGCCATGCTAATATTACTTAATATGAATAATTCATATGGCGAAGGCATAGTCTTCTTTTTTTTCTCTCAAATAAAAAACTCATTGGCGCCAAGCGTGAGGGAATGCTATACGTTTGGTAATTGCTCCTCCGACCAGGATAATAGACCCCATTGAGGCAGCGAAGCCCATGCATATTGTCTCTATATCTGGTCGCACAAATTGCATAGTATCATAAACAGCTAGTCCAGGTAGTACCCATCCGCCGGGGGAGTTTATAAGCAAATACATATCCTTAAGTTCACTTTCCGAACTGAGATATATCATAAGAGCAATAAGCTGATTCGAAACATCGAAAGTAATCACTTGGCCTAAAAAAATTAATCTTTCTCGATAAAGTCGGTTGATTAGGATAAAATTATACCCTTAGGAACCGTACAGGCACCTTTTGATGCATACGGTTCAACAAAACTTTCGAAAAAAAAAATCAATGTGTAGATTTCAGCTCTCTTTCTTTTTTTATAGCCGATTCTTTCTAATGAAAGAGAAGGGGCTTCTCTTTCATTAGAAAGAATCATGAGTTTGGCTGGTTTTCCTATAATATTAGAATTCAATAAACGTATCGGACTAACCTTTCATTGATGTATTTTTTCATCGAGATCCAATACAAAAATCACGATGTCATTTTCTTGTTCCTGAACGGGCTTCTTCAATTTTTTTAGGTTTATGCTCTACTCCGAGTAAGGATCCGCCCGATTTTGATTTGCACATATAGGACAAATGACCCCAATACCACGTCTTTTTTTTGCTATGACTTCCCCCCTTTTCAATTCATTTTTTTTATGTCTTCCGGCAATGGCGTATCCATCATATTTATTATTCGATTCATTAACTGTTTTAAATCACTGCTAGAATTCGAAATCAAAGCATTTAGTTCTAAAGAGAATAGTTTATGCTATCTTATGATATAAGTAGATATATTACCAATTGGGTTTTTCTAAACGGAGCCTAGATACCTCATCGGATTGGTCCAGCCAAGTCGACCATAAAATTTTTGAGTTGCTAATATTAATCCGGATACCTCTTCACAAACTGAATCTAATTGCATTTCATTGCACTTCATGCTACAAATTTTTGATGATTTAATCCCTTTTTTGCGAAAGGAAGTATATCTCAATCGGGGGAGAGAATGGGGAAATCCCATATAACCCAATATATCTGACAGGGCACACTATATGTCAATCCAAGTTCGATTCCGATTTCCGCGAGTCTTAAAAGGAACTTTTGGAACACCAATAGGCATAAACTGAAAGAAAAAAGAATTACTCTATTTCACTTTGATGTGGAAACGTAATAATGGGTTTATTGTTTTAATAATATTAGCTTTATTCGCTTTATCATCAGATTTTCTACATAGATTGAATAAGTTCATAAAATAAAGTAAAGAAAAACGAAATGAATAAAGGAAACTTTTTACGAATAGGTACTTTGAATGATGACTCAATATGGACGCATTCACTGATAGAAAAGGGAATGGCCCCTCATTGCGTATTGAGACTTATCGAGTATAGAATAGATCTGCTTCTCTTTTTTCTTATGAACCGAATTGTTCCATTTTTATTAAAAGAATAGAACAAATAGTAATCCTTTTTCCAATCTAATCCGTTGAACAAAAAAAAAGAAAGGGGGGCCCATAGCATAGTTTTTTCAATGCAATAAAGTTACATAGTGTCTATTTTTTGTTGATAAAGGGGTATTACCATGGGTTTGCCTTGGTATCGTGTTCATACTGTCGTATTGAATGATCCCGGTCGGTTGCTTTCTGTCCATATAATGCATACAGCTCTGGTTGCTGGTTGGGCCGGTTCAATGGCTCTATATGAATTAGCTGTTTTTGATCCCTCCGACCCAGTTCTTGATCCAATGTGGAGACAAGGTATGTTCGTTATACCCTTTATGACTCGTTTAGGAATAACCAATTCATGGGGCGGTTGGAGTATTACAGGAGGGACGATAACGAATCCGGGTATTTGGAGTTACGAAGGCGTAGCCGGGGCGCATATTGTGTTTTCTGGCTTGTGTTTCTTGGCAGCTATTTGGCATTGGGTGTATTGGGATCTAGAAATATTTGGTGATGGGCGTACAGGAAAACCTTCTTTGGATTTGCCTAAGATCTTTGGAATTCATTTATTTCTCTCAGGAGTGGCTTGCTTTAGCTTTGGCGCATTTCATGTAACGGGATTGTATGGTCCTGGAATATGGGTGTCTGACCCATATGGACTAACTGGAAGGGTACAAGCTGTAAATCCCGCATGGGGTGTGGAAGGTTTTGATCCTTTTGTTCCCGGAGGAATAGCCTCACATCATATTGCAGCAGGGACATTGGGCATATTAGCAGGCTTATTCCATCTTAGTGTCCGCCCGCCCCAACGTCTATATAAAGGATTACGGATGGGCAATATTGAAACCGTTCTTTCCAGCAGTATCGCTGCTGTCTTTTTTGCAGCTTTTGTTGTTGCTGGAACTATGTGGTATGGTTCAGCAACAACTCCCATCGAATTATTTGGTCCCACCCGCTATCAATGGGATCAGGGATACTTTCAGCAAGAAATATATCGAAGAGTTAGCGCTGGACTAGCCGAAAATCAAAATTTATCAGAAGCTTGGTCTAAAATTCCTGAAAAATTAGCTTTTTATGATTACATCGGAAATAATCCGGCGAAGGGGGGATTATTCCGAGCGGGTTCAATGGATAACGGAGATGGAATAGCTGTCGGATGGTTAGGGCATCCTATCTTTAGAGATAAAGAAGGGCGTGAACTTTTTGTACGGCGCATGCCTACGTTTTTTGAAACATTTCCAGTTGTTTTGGTAGACGGGGATGGAATTGTTAGAGCCGATGTTCCTTTTAGAAGGGCGGAGTCGAAGTATAGTGTCGAACAAGTAGGTGTAACTGTTGAATTCTATGGTGGCGAATTGAGTGGAGTGAGTTATAGCGATCCTGCGACTGTGAAAAAATATGCTAGACGTGCCCAATTGGGTGAAATTTTTGAATTAGATCGTGCTACTTTAAAATCCGATGGTGTTTTTCGTAGCAGTCCAAGGGGTTGGTTTACTTTTGGACATGCTTCCTTTGCTCTGCTCTTCTTTTTCGGACACATTTGGCACGGTGCTAGAACCTTGTTCAGAGATGTTTTTGCTGGTATTGACCCAGATTTGGATGCTCAAGTGGAATTTGGAACATTCCAAAAACTTGGCGATCCAACTACAAGAAGACAAGGAGTCTGACGTAGGATTGCTCTGTTATTTTTCGCTTCTCACTTCTATTTTCTCTTTACACAAGGTACTGGAGAAATCTGGATTTAAATCGCCATCCTTTCGCCCTTTCTTTGTTTTTTTTAATCCGGGGTGTGATCCCCAATAAACAGGTATGGAAGCTATAATTGAAAACCACGATCAAATTTATGGAAGCATTGGTTTATACATTCCTCTTAGTCTCGACTCTCGGGATCATTTTTTTCGCTATCTTTTTTCGCGAACCACCTAAAGTTCCAACTAAAAAAATGAAATGATTTTTCATTATCTCAATTGAAGTAATGAGCCTCCCAATCTTGGGAGGCTCATTACTTCAACTAATCCCCATGTTCCTCGAATGGATCTCTTAGTTGTTGAGAGGGTTGCCCAAAAGCAGTATATAGGGCGTACCCAGTAAAACTTACAAGTAAACCAGATATAGAGATAGCGACTAGGGTTGCTGTTTCCATTATTCCAAAATTTCAAGACCGCAATGGATCTATGATAAGATCGTTTATTTACAACGGAATGGTATACAAAGTCAACAGATCTCAATTAATACAAAATCGGATTTATGGCTGCACAAACAGTTGAGGGGAGTTCTAGATCGGGTCCAAGACGAACAGCTGTAGGGGATTTATTGAAACCGTTGAATTCGGAATATGGTAAAGTAGCTCCTGGATGGGGAACTACCCCTTTGATGGGTGTCGCAATGGCTTTGTTTGCGATATTCCTATCGATTATTTTGGAGATTTATAATTCTTCCGTTTTATTAGATGGAATTTCACTGAATTAGATTCATAAGAACCACAAAATACTAGCTTTTAAATTGAAATACAAATCCAAAAAATGATGCATTTTGGTTATTCCTATTTCGGCTAATTTTTTTTGGCAGTTCGACCGCGAAATTTTTGTGTTTTTGTATTTCCGGAATATGAGTGTGTGACTTGTTATAATTGATCCTATTGGAAGTACAGAAAATGGATCTGTCGTCTTGATAAAGATGGTTTCACCCCGTCGGATATTCATCCTAGTATCTGGAGCATGGAATATATGAAATAGATCATGAAGTCCTTGAACTATGATTCAAACTTAATATTCAGACCTCGTGGTCGGATTCCTAAAAATTTTCCAAAGAAAAGAAACAGTTTGAAATTGAAAGAAGAAAAATCTTTAAAATTCCCATTTCGGCTTTGATTTTGCTCAAAGAACAACCCTTCCTTTTCTTTCTTTTCGAGTTTTAGTCATTATATCGATTCTACTCGTTGAATAAATGATGATCCAATGGTTCTTACTCAGGGAATCTTTGGACTTTGTATTGAATCATCGTGGTTCTAGTATGAATCTGAGGTTTCAATTCATTCATAGGGTCTTAACAAGAAAATTCCTATCAATAATAAAGAAAACAAAAGGAAAGCTACATTTCATACAAATAAAAATAACAAATGAAAGAAAAAGAAATAGGTAAAAAGAAGATTCAAGAGGCCTGGAACGATCAACATAAAGACAAGTGCGCCTACTTGATTTTTTTTGTTCGAATTATAATTCGAACAAAAAAATATAACAAAAAAAGAGCTTTCTTATTTTTACCCTTTCGTATCTTTAGCAAAGATGGAATCTTCGGATTCCTTTTTTATCCCATATCTCTTTTAACCCGTTTGGGGTATTTTTGTTTGAGCTGTATGAGATGAAATTCTCATATACAGTTCTGGAG